AAAACCAGCCTCATAGTATAAACAAATAACTATAGAAGTAATAACCAACTCATCAGTTCGTATTATCTGGATCCAAAGAACCAGTCAAGATATGATATATTGGTCATATTGTTGTAGCAACTGAAATCTTTTTTATTAAAAAAATTTCTAAGTTGTCAATCGAAATCAAAAAGAAAGGGTATGGATAAATGGAAGGATGAGAGAAAGAAAGAAAAAGAATAAAGAATATTGATGATATAGATATAGAATTCCAATATGTAAGGTCTATGAGTCATCTCAGAAAAAATCTGCGTAATAAAGCATCAATACGGATTCATCATTAAATGGATCTGCTCATCGAACAAAAAATAAAGAGCTTCGAGCCAATAAAGACTAAGAATATTGACTCAAAAACTAATAGCTCCGTTGTAGAATTCAGACCTAACCATTAATTAAGAAGCGATGGGAACGATGGAACCTGTGAATTCAAAAGATTTTAGTGAAAAAGAATTCGAATGATTCATTGATCGGGATGGCGGAACCGGCCAGAGACCAATTCATCTATTCGGAAAAATTATGAACTAATGAGAGAACTGAAATAGAAATTGAAAGAGTAAATATTCGCCCGCGAAAACTTTATTTTCTTGGATTGCTAAAATTGGGTCAATCCAATACGATAAAGAGTAAAACAAAAGAAAGATTTGTTTTAACATTATAAAACATTCTTTTAACATTATAAAACATTCTAAAATAGATAAATAAAAAATAGATAAATATAAGAAAAAATAGTTATTTAAATTTAATATATTTATATTTAGTTATCGATAAAAACAAGATATACAAATTAATAATATATTTAATCTAGATTAAATGAAATCCATGATTCAGTATATTAATTATTAAAGTTAATTCAAATTATTTTCTATCTGAATTGAATTCAAAATCTTGAATTTGAATTGATTTATTCGCGAGGAGCTGGATGAGAAGAAACTCTCACGTCCGGTTCTGTAGTAGAGATGGAATTCAAAAAAAACCATCAACTATAACCCCAAAAGAACCAGATTCCGTAAACAACATAGAGGAAGAATGAAGGGAATGTCTTATCGAGGTAATACTATTTGTTTTGGTAAATACGCTCTTCAGGCACTTGAACCCGCTTGGATCACATCTAGACAAATAGAAGCGGGTCGACGAGCAATGACACGAAATGCACGTCGCGGTGGAAAAATATGGGTCCGTATATTTCCAGATAAACCAGTTACAGTAAGGCCCGCTGAAACACGTATGGGTTCAGGTAAAGGCTCTCCCGAATATTGGGTAGCTGTTGTTAAACCAGGTCGAATCCTTTATGAAATGGGTGGAGTAACAGAAAATATAGCCAGAAGGGCTATTTCAATAGCAGCGTCTAAAATGCCTATACGAGCTCAATTCATTATTTCGGGATAAAAAAGAAATAGGCCTTAAAAATAGCGGGTGCAGGTTTCTTTTTTTGAACAAATAATATTTCTTTTTTTCTTCGAACTTTGTATTGTAAAAAACAGATAAAAAAAAAAAAATAAATAAAATAAAATGATATGATTCAACCTCAGACCCATTTGAATGTAGCAGATAACAGCGGGGCTCGAGAATTGATGTGTATTCGAATCATAGGAGCTAGCAATCGTCGATATGCTCATATTGGTGACGTTATTGTTGCTGTGATCAAAGACGCAGTTCCAAACATGCCTCTAGAAAGATCAGAAGTGGTCAGAGCTGTAATTGTACGTACTTGTAAAGAACTTAAACGTGACAACGGTATGATAATACGATATGATGACAATGCTGCAGTTGTGATTGATCAAGAAGGAAATCCAAAAGGAACTCGAGTTTTTGGTGCGATTGCCCGAGAATTGAGACAGTTCAATTTTACTAAAATAGTTTCATTAGCTCCCGAGGTATTATAAAACGAGACCACGATATGGTTATAGGTTATAGTAGGGTATTTAAAATAAATAGATTAAGATTCATTTAGTAGATTTTGTCTCACGTATATACCTTTCAAAATGAATATTCATAATTTCTAAAAAAAAAATACGTAAAAAAAAAAAAAAATACGTAAAAAAGCATGTTGATTATATCCAAATTTGGAGGCACCAATCATTTTAATTAATCATGGGTAGTGATACTATTGCTGACATAATAACCTCTATACGAAATGCCGATATGTATAGAAAAAGCCTGGTTCGAGTAGCATCTACTAATATCAGCCAAAGTATTGTGAAAATACTTTTACGAGAGGGTTTTATCGAAAACGTGAGAAAACATCGAGAAAACAACAAATATTTTTTGGTTTTAACCCTACGACATAGAAGGAATAGGAAAAGTACTTATCGAAATCTTTTAAATTTAAAACGGATAAGTCGGCCGGGTCTCCGAATCTATTCTAACTATCAAAGAATTCCTAGAATTTTAGGCGGGATGGGAGTTGTAATTCTTTCTACCTCTCGGGGTATAATGACAGACCGAGAGGCTCGACTAGAAA